ATGGGTGATCAAATGAAATAAAGCAGCTCGATAAGAACCTATACCTAGAGCTAACATAATATAACCCAATTGAGACATTGTAGAATAAGCTAAACTTCTTTTAATGTCTCTTTGGGCAAGAGCTAAAGTAGCTCCTAAAAGTACTGTTATTATACCTACTAAACAAATGAGATTCATTATGTAAGGTATAACTATGAAAAGAGGAAGAAGCCGAGCTACAAGAAAGATTCCTGCTGCTACCATAGTAGCAGCGTGTATAAGAGCCGAAATAGGAGTGGGACCTTCCATGGCATCAGGTAACCATATGTGAAGGGGAAATTGTGCGGATTTAGCAACTGCACCAACAAATAATAAAAAGGCACATAAAGTAGCAAATAAAGAATTGACCCCATTATTATTATTATGGATCAAGATATTCACTATTTGGAACAAATCCCGAAATTCGAAACTACCAGTTATCCAATAGAATCCTAAGATTCCTAATAATAAACCAAAATCTCCTATACGATTAGTTACAAAAGCTTTTTGACAAGCACTTGCTGCAACGGGTCGTGTGAACCAAAAGCCTATCAATAAATACGAACACATTCCCACTAGTTCCCAAAAAATATAAATTTGTATCAAATTGGAACTAGTAACTAATCCTAACATTGAAGCATTGGAAAAACTCATATAAGCAAAAAATCTCAAATATCCTTGATCGTGAGACATATAATTGTCACTATAAATAAAAACCATGATTCCAACAGTAGTAATTAGTATTGACATAATAGAAGTAAGTGGATCGATCAAGTGTCCGAACTCTAATAAAAAATCATTATTGATGGTCCAAGACCATAGATATTGATAGGTCAAACTTCCATTTATTTGCTGAATAGACAGATTGGCCGAAAAACATATATATATATATAGTAGTATATATATATATATGTGTGTGTGTGTGTGTGTGTGTGTGTGAATATATGTGTATATTTTATATTCTTATTAAATATTCCTATTAAATTACTTTAATTTTGTATATTCTTTTTGTATATGTTCCTTTAGAAAACAAGAAATCTAAAATACGTATATGATTATTACATTATGCAAATATCAGAATGAAGATAGAAAATAGAAATCTATTTATCTATTAAAATAGAATCGTTTTAGAATATTTTTATTTTATTATTTTTTTTTCTATTTGTATGTTATGATATTATTGAGGGAATTTTGAAATTTATGGAATTCAGTATAGATAATGACTAATAAAGAGTAATTTATTTTGAACAATATATGTCTTTCACATACAACGATAAAAAGGAGTCACTTACCTTTTGAATGGCAGTTCCAAAAAAACGTACTTCTATGTCAAAAAAGCATATTCGTAGAAATATTTGGAAAAAAAAAGGATCTTTAGAGGCAGTAAAAGCTTTTTCTTTAGCTAAATCTGTTTCCACCGGACAGTCAAAAAGTTTTTTTGTGCGACAAAAAAAAGTCTTGGAAAAATCTTAATTGACATGTTTCAAAGAACTTCCAAACTTCCAAATTTCCATTTTTTAATTGTAAGACAAATGATTCAATTTTACGAAATTGTATTTGTATTTCACTTCTCATATTAGTTAGAGCTAGGTAATATGAAAAATAAGAATCTTTCTGTCTAGTTTCTTCAAAGTACTCAGTATTGTGTATTTTATTATTTTTTTATCATTTTTTTTTAGATTTTTTATAGTCTTTATATATTTCTATTATATTCTATTTTAGTTATTTTCTTCTTTTTCTTGTTTATGTTATATTTTATTCTATTTATTTCAATTTCTATTGATTGATATTGAATTCGTGAGATGGGTTTTTCTTTCCTATGAATTGTGCTTTTCTATTTTGAAAAGCACAATTACGATAGACAAGGAAGAATCTGAATATTCCATTCTACTTTAATACTAAGGTGTTGGATCTCAAAATCGTTAGAAAAAAATCATGAATTTTATACCCCGACTGAGAACGAAACTATTGAGTTCTGACTCTTTTGGATAAAAAAGAGCTAGGTTTCTAGTTTCTAGTACGGAAAAGTTGATTATTCAAACTGAACTTACGAAGATACTAATTAAGTATTATTGATATTTTCTTTATATTTAACATTTCCAGATGAATGGAAAAGCATCTTTCTTAATTGTTTCCTAAACTCTATTGAATATCGACAATTCAACATGAATTTCCTATTATACTCTATTGAATATCGACAATTCAACATGAATTTCCTATTATATATATTATTATTTAAGGTAAGCCGCCATGGTGAAATTGGTAGACACGCTGCTCTTAGGAAGCAGTGCTAGAGCATCTCGGTTCGAGTCCGAGTGGCGGCATAAAGAATTATTCATATTAAGAATATAGACACAATAGATTCTATTTAATCCCCTCCCCGATTTCCATTATTTAAGAAGGGACTCTTCTATATGATATCTGCAACTTTAGATCCCCTCCCCGATTTCCATTATTTAAAAGGGACTCTTCTTTATGATATTTGCAACCTTAGAACATATATTAACTCATATTTCCTTTTCGATCATCTCAATTGTGATTCTGATTCATTTGATGAACTTATTAGTCTACGAAATCGAAGGATTACATAATTCGTCAGAAAAAGGGATGATAGCTACTTTTTTCTCTATAACAGGGTTTTTAGTTATTCGTTGGATTTCTTCGGGACATTTTCCCTTAAGTAATTTATACGAATCATTAATCTTCCTTTCATGGAGTTTATCCATTATTCATATGATTCCGTATCTTGGGAATCATAAAAATGATTTAAGCGCAATAACTGCACCAAGTGCCATTTTTACCCAAGGTTTCGCCACGTCAGGTCTTTCAACTGAAATGCATCAACCCGCAATATTAGTACCTGCTCTACAATCTCAGTGGTTAATGATGCATGTCAGTATGATGCTATTGAGCTATGCAGCTCTTTTATGCGGATCGTTATTATCAGTTGCTCTTATAGTGATTACATTTCAAAAAAGAATCGATTCTTTTTTGAAAAACAAGAATTTTTTCAGTTTAAGGAAGTCGTTTTTCTTTGGTGATATGGAATATTTGAACCAAAAGGTAAGTGTATTAAAAAATACTTCTTTCTTCTCATTTCAAAATTTTTACAAATATCAATTAATTCAGCGTTTGGATTATTGGAGTTATCGTGTCATTAGTTTAGGGTTTACCTTTTTAACCATAGGCATTCTTTCTGGAGCAGTATGGGCTAATGAAGCATGGGGTTCTTATTGGAATTGGGACCCTAAGGAAACTTGGGCATTTATTACTTGGACCATATTTGCAATTTATTTACATACTAGAACAAATCAAAAATTGCAAGATCAAGGGACAAATTCGGCATTTGTAGCTTCTATAGGATTTCTCCTAATTTGGATATGCTATTTTGGGATCAATTTATTAGGAATCGGGTTCCATAGTTATGGTTCATTCCAATGAATATCTAATTGAATAAAAGAAAATACATGAAGAATCCATAAGAAAATCTGACGTAACATAGATAATAAATAAATAGGAGTTAATATCATTCCAATTGCCATTACAAAAGTAATTAACATTTTTGGCATGAAAAGATATTTTGGGCTGGTAATTATTCCAAAAAAGACTAAGAATTCTGCAACAAAACCACTCATTCCTGGTAATGCAAGAGAAGCCATCGAGAAACTACTAAACATGGTAAAGATTTTTGGCATTGGGATAGATATCCCCCCCATCTCTTCGAGATAAACAAAACGTATTCTATCACAACTTGTTCCTGCTAAGAAAAAAAGTGCAGCACCAATCAATCCATGAGAGAGTATTTGTAAAATGGCTCCATTAAGTCCCATGCCAGTTATAGAACCAATTCCTATAATTATGAAACCCATGTGAGATACGGAAGAATAGGCAATACGTTTTTTTAAATTGCGTTGACCGAGAGAAGTTGAAGCTGCATAAATGATTTGTATTATTCCTACTATCACCAACCAGGGAGATAATCTAGAATGAGCGTGAGCTAATAATTCCATATTGATCCGAATCAATCCATATGCTCCCATCTTTAATAATATTCCAGCTAAAAGCATACATGTACTGTAATGTGCTTCCCCGTGGGTATCTGGTAACCATGTATGTAGGGGTATCATCGGCGATTTGACAGCATAAGCAATAAGAAAACCAAAATAGAGTATTATTTCCAATGCTGCAGGATACGATTGATTAGCTAATTTTTCTAAATCTAATGTTGGTTCATTGGAACCATATAAACCCATACCTAGAACTCCTATTAAGAGAAAAATGGAACCTCCGGCAGTGCACAAAATAAACTTTGTAGCCGAGTACAGACGTTTTTTTCCTCCCCACATGGATAAAAGTAAGTAAACAGGAATTAATTCTAATTCCCACATGATGAAAAAAAGTAAAAGGTCTCGAGAAGAAAATGATCCTATTTGGCCACTATACATTGCTAACATCAAGAAATAGAAGAATCGCGGATTTCGAGTAACTGGCCAAGCTGCTAAAGTAGCTAAAGTAGTGATAAATCCTGTCAGTAAAATGGGTCCTATGGAAAGTCCATCGGTTCCCAGTCTCCAGTGAAAATCAAAAAGATTGATCCATTTATAATCCTCCTTCAATTGGATTAATGGATCGTCCAATTGGAAATGATAACAAAATATATAGGTCATTAGAAGGAGCTCTAGGATACATATACATAGAGTATACCACCTATACACCTTATTTCCCCTATGAGGGAAAAAGACAATTGAAGAACCCGCGAATATGGGCAAAACAAGAAGTATTGTTAACCAAGGAAAATAACTCGTGATAAAGACAAGATAAAATTAGGCCAGAAAAGTCCGTACTCGAGAAAAGAAAATAGATTATTCTTCTCCCGAGCACGGGGTTTTGTCGGTAAAGAGGAATCAAAAGATTCAAGTGGAGTTTTTTGTCACATATCAATAAGAAAGACCCATGCTGCGAGTTGTTTCATGCCATAAATAAACACGGACACTCAAAAAATCCGTTGGACAAGCGGATTCACATCTTTTACAACCTACACAATCCTCGGTTCTTGGCGCAGAAGCAATTTGCTTAGCTTTACATCCGTCCCAAGGTATCATTTCCAATACATCCGTGGGGCAAGCTCGAACACATTGGGTACATCCTATACATGTATCATAAATCTTTACTGAATGTGACATTGGGTCTAGAAATTCCAGTTTTGAACACAAAAGATTTTCGATCTGGTAAAATAAGATAAGAAAATGAAATAAATCATATATTTTCTATTGTAGACACCAGACGAATCAATGATTTATCAAAATTTGAAGAATCAATAGATTTTCTAATCTGTTTATGAGATATGAGAAAGGCCAAGATACTTTGATTTCCATTTCAATAATCATGAAATAGGAGTTTACGAATTCAATTCATGTGAATTTTACTATCTTTCTGTATATAGAAATAGAATTAAATTAAGGATATTATGTATTATGATATATTATATATCAGATTAATACGTTTGTTATTAGGTTAGTTATAGAATAAGTTCGTAACTCTAAATCATAAATCTATATGAAAAAAGAGAAGAAAGAAAAATAAAAATATTCTATTATCTTATTATTCTAATTCTATTAGATTCTATTTAGAATATTCTATCTAAAAGTCTTATGTTTTGATTTCTATGTGAAAATAGAAGAATTCTAACTAATTATTCAGCAAATTCGATTGATTGATACGAGTTGATTTTCTGTTACGATGGATCGACGAAACAATAGCTAGCCCAATAGCTGCTTCAGCAGCCGCAATAGCTATAACAAAGATTGAGAAAATTTCTCCTTTTAATTGCCGACTATCAAATATATCGGAAAATGTGACAAGATTTATATTCACCGAATTCAGTATAAGCTCAAGACACATAAGTGCTCTTACCATGCTTCGGCTTGTGATCAGTCCATAGATACCGATAGAAAATAAATAAACACTTAGAAAAAGTACATGCTCTAACATCATTGATAAATCCCTCATCTATCTCGATTGATTTCAATATGAACAAAAATGAAACCGATTCAGTTGACTAGACTAGAAGAATTACAGAACAAAAGAAGATATTCACAGTAGATTGAAACAAAATAGATTCAATCCATTTTCATTCTTTCATTTGAAAAAAGGAAGTTCTTCTTTCTTATTCTATTAGATTATTGACGAGCCATAGTAATTGCACCTATCAAAGAAACTAAAAGAATTATAGAAATGAGTTCAAAAGGAAGATAAAAATCTGTGGATAAATGAATCCCAATTTGTTGAACGTTACTTATTAAGTCCTGTTCTATAATCTGATTTGATCTTGTAGTCCGAAAAATTCCGGACCATGACGTATCTGGGATAGTAGTAATTAATGAAAAAAAGATACTTGTACAAACCAGTGAAGTGATCCTATCTCCAAAGGTCCATAAATAGGAATGCATTGGATATATATTTGTATAGTATAGTATTGAAATCTCAATTCATTTTTTATCTATTTTCTAGAAAATAGATAAAAAAGAGTTCATGTTCCACCGAATCACACGTAGAGATATTGCTAACACACATAGAGTTAATGGTATTTCATAACTAATTGATTGAGCTGCAGCTCTTAGACCGCCTGAAAAGGAATACTTATTATTTGATCCATATCCTGACATAAGAAGACCAATGGGGACAATACTTGAAAAGGCAATCCATAAAAAAACACCTATACTGAGATCAGCTAAAACAAGGTGATATCCAAAAGGAATTACTAAATAACTTAGTAGAATTGATATAAACCCTATAGAGGGTCCGACCCTAAATAAACGAATATTACCTCTAGATGGAAGAATATCCTCCTTCAAAAGTAGTTTGGTCCCATCCGCTAAAGCTTGAAGAATTCCTAACGGGCCGGCATATTCAGGTCCAATACGTTGTTGTATTGCTGCAGATATCTTTCTTTCTAACCACACAATGACTAATACCCCCATTGTGATTCCTAAGACAAGGATTAAAATGGGGACAAAAATCCATATGAATCCATAGACTTCTTTTAAGGATTCTAATCTATAAAAAGAATTAATAGTTTGTACTTCTGTCGTATCAATTATCATTTCAACGATCAACTTCTCCCATAATGATATCTATACTACCCAGTATCGTCATGATATCAGCCAATTTCATTCTTTTAACTAGCTGGGGAAGAATTTGCAAATTGATGAAACCGGGTGGACGAATTTTCCATCTCCAGGGGAAAACACTACTATCTCCTATTAAATAAATTCCTAATTCTCCTTTTGGGGCCTCTACCCTTACATAAAGTTCTTGTTTTAACAATTCAAAATTGGGTGAAAGTTTTTTAGTAATAAATCTATATTCAAAATTATTCCATTCGGAATCCTTTGTCCTATGAAAACGCCGGTTTTCTAAATTTTCATAAGGCCCTCCAGGAATTCCTTCTAGAGCCTGTCGAATGATTTTTATGGATTCTTGCATTTCACCGATTCTTACTAAATAACGAGCTAAGGTATCGCCTTCTTTTTGCCATTTGACTTCCCAATCAAATTTATTGTAACACTCATAGCGATCAACTTTACGAAGATCCCATTGGATTCCAGAAGCTCGTAACATTGGTCCTGATAAACCCCAATTTATTGTCTCCTCCCCACCAATAATGCCCACTCCTTCAACTCGTTCCAAAAAGATGGGATTTCGCGTAATGAGCTTTTGATACTCAACAACTTCTGTTAAAAAATAATCACAGAAATCAAAACATTTATCTATCCAGCCATAAGGTAAATCCGCAGCTACTCCTCCGATGCGGAAATAATTATGCATCATCCGCATACCCGTGGCGGCTTCGAATAGATCATATATTAATTCCCTCTCTCTTAAAATATAGAAAAAGGGAGTCTGTGCACCAATATCGGCCATAAAAGGGCCAAGCCATAACAAATGGGAGGCTATACGGCTCAGCTCCAGCATAATAACTCTGATATAACTGGCCCTTTTAGGCACTTGAACACTTTCCAATCGTTCTGGTGCATTTACTGTTATTGCTTCTGTGAACATAGTAGCTAAATAATCCCAACGTGTTACATAAGGCAAATATTGTATAATTGTTCGGTTCTCCGCTATTTTTTCCATCCCTCTGTGTAAATAGCCCAATATAGGTTCACAGTCAATAACATCTTCACCATCCAGAGTAACGATCAGCCGAAGAACACCATGCATTGATGGGTGGTGAGGACCCATATTGACTATTATGAAATTCTTTCTTGTAGCCGGTACAGTCATATTTTTTTCCTTAATTCATTATTTCATGAAATTCTTAAAATGCAAAATCTAAAAAAAAAATAATAACTGAACTAATAATAATAAGAAAAGAATGAAAAAAATAAAAAAGAACAAGGATAATAAGAATAAAATAATAAGAAATTCAAATTTAATTAACGAGTTTTTGGTTCCCGAATATCTAACTGATCCATTAATTTCTTATAACGCACTTTATTTTTCTTTGACAAATAAGTCAATAATCGTTGACGTTTTCCCAGAATTATTCGTAGACCTCTTTGCGATAAAAAATCTCTTTTGTGCAATTCTAAATGTGAAGTAAGTCTCCGTATCTTACTGGTGAAATGGAATACTTGAAATTCAACAGACCCACTATTTTCTTCTTTTTCTTCTTGTGTAATAACTGAGATGAATGAATTCTTGACCATAAATTAAGATCTATCTATCCTTTATTTTCTGTGAATTTTACGGATCAGGAAAAATAATAATATTTCTTATGTCAGTTATTTTCATCTAGTATACATCAAAATTGGATTTCATTCATATACTACTTTTTTTCTTTATGTGGTTTATGTTTTTATGTTTTGTATATTTGATCCAAATATACAAAACATATATGTATTCACGAAAGAAAACAATTTCTTTTTATTTTAAAATTGAAATTCATATCATAATTTTTATACATGTTGTAATTTTTTTTTTTTTGATGGATCATAATTAAAGATCTTTTTCATTTTTCATTGGAATTGAATTAATTCTGAATTGTGAATACATATGTATTCTTGACATACTGAAACGACTGCTGTTATTGGTATCAAACCAATAGCGATTCATACAAGCTACATCTTCTAATCGAAAATTGGGCCAAAGAAACAATTTGAATTTCATGAAATCTTTTCTATCTGTATTAATATGTTTGTCCTCATTCAAAAATTGTCCACAGTTTCTTATTTTGTTTTCATTGCAAAATCTTGTATTTCTATCCACAACATGAAAATTCCGGGAATTGAAACAAATTCGAATTCGAAATTCTCTACGACGTCTGGGAGATAGAATATTTTCAGGAACAAGTAAATCATAATGATTTTTGTCTCCACTCAAAAATATGTTGCTGTGTCGTGCAATGGATTTTTCAAACCCCCCTTTCTCAATATATCTTTTTTTTGTGTATTTTTTCTTTGTTTGATGCTTTTTCTTATCGACCAATGAAATATCCATAGTTTGATATATAATATATTTTCCTTTCCTTTGTATAGATAGACAAATCGGTTCAATAAGAAATATTCCCTTTCTTATCAATTCTGCAAGAACTAGGTCCTTTTGAATCAGCATTTCATCTATATTTATTTCACCTCTGTGAATCGAAGATATAGCAATTTCCTTTGGATTTCTTAGTCTAAGTAGGAGACAATATATCCTTATATTTTTCATTATTTCTTTCTTCAAGGGATCAGCCCATCTTAGTTGGAAAAGTAAATATCTTTTCAAAAAGAAATCTAGTTCCATTTCATTCTTGCTCTTATCTTGTTTCTTTTTTAGAACCTTTTTCATTTCTAATCTTGCGTAATCTTCTTCAACAGTTTTTTGATTTTCTTTTTTTATTTTTCGTAGATTCCATACAAGATTTCCTTGGACCTGTTGTTCATTCTCTTCCTGCTTGGAATTTCCTAATTCACGATCTTTTTTTTTATTAGATGATTTCTTTGGATTTACGTTAATGTTTTTACTTTTTTCATTTATAGAAAAATGAAAAAAGAGTGATTTGATTGGGATGATCCAAGGTTTCATTTTATATACATCAAAAAGTAGCACAAATTCTGGGAAGAACCAAGTTTCTAGATTGGATATAGTATCATGATTTGATGCGGTATCATAGAACCTTTCTTTATTCATTCCCATAAATTCAAAAATGTTAAATTTCTTTGATTGCATGGTTTGATCTCTTGATGAATTGTAGGAAAAAAAAGATCGTTTTTTTCTCATTTTTTTTAAATTCTTAATTTCAGTCTTAGTATTTTTCTGAATCTTGATACCAATATGTGCATCGGTCCAGATCTCAATATTCTTTAGAAAACAAAGATGAAGAATTCTACAATCAAAATATTTTCTATCCAAATTTGTATTCCTATCAATAAGATATCCTTTTTCTAGATAATCATTACTAGGTATACTTACCAATACATAAAATGATTCAGGTTTCGATATATTGAAATGAGATGGAATTTCTCGGTCCCCATTTATTTCTAATGTTGATCCAGAAATGTATAAATTAGGAAGGTTTATGTATTTGTATTTATATGAGAAAAGATCATATCTGTAATGTTTTTTCCATTTGTCTTTTTGACTCATAAATGAATTTGCTGCATAGTCCTTTTTTTTCATGAAAGAAATAAATTGGTATTTTTGATATAAATCCAATTGGTTTGATTCCTTGTTTTGAATCATACGATGTTTATTGATTCTATTTCGCCATTCTTTAGGTACTAATGGAGACCTTTTTTTTTGAGATAAATCATATTGATAATGACCTTTTAACCAATTTTTCCATTCGTTCATTACATACGTATGAATTTTATTATGTGAGTTAAATATTCCATGTATCATACAATAGTCTTTTAAATTATCCTTAAAAAAAGGATAGCTCCCTTGATATTTAAGTACAGGTCTCAATTGATACTTATTAGTAATTGGTTTTGTGATATTTTGTAAAAAACATATGCTTGGGACAGGGAATATTAGTTCCAATCCAGTTTTGTTATTTTGATTGCTATTCGTAGTATTATCAGTATTTGAAAACGATTTTAATTTTTTTATAGTCAAAAGAAAATTCATTGTATTTTGATTTGTTTCATCAATTCCTTCTTGTTCTTGATTTATTTCATTGTCGTAAATGGATTTATTAAAGATCTTTTTTGTTGATTCAAAGAAAAGTTGTGCATTTATCTTAGAAACGGTAATGGTACATAGCAAAATATCTATGTATATTTTTTCAATGAATGATTTGATAAAGTAGTGTGATTTACGCATTAATCGAATATTTTTCCTTTTTAATATTTTCAAAATATGTTTCTGTGATCCCGATCCTTTATTATCAGAAATTAGAACTATTTCTTTTTTTTTCTTGTCTTTTGTGGTTTGTTCAATATGATCTTTCATTCTTTTTTCTATTAGTGAATAATTTAACCAATTCATCGTTCGATTTAGAACGGACGATTCGCGAAGAATCTTATTATTTCTTTTGAAATCTTTTTTGTTTTCGTTCGGTTCATATACTTTTTCTTTCCTTAATTCAAATAAGAAAATTGGATTTACTTTCTCCAGTTTTTTCATTATTAGTTTGATAACTTGAACGACCCCCCTTTTTTTTTCTTTTCTAATTTTTAGAAAGGATTTTATTTTTTTATTTAAAGATTTTAAAACTTGTGAAATTTTCTTTTTCACCTTTTTTTTTCTTTTTTGGAGTTCTTTATAAATAGGTTTAAAAAAAAAAGGTCGTTTTCGGGGAGAACCAAAGGGAAGTTCCGCTTCCATTCCCCAGACTGTTAAAAAACAAAAATTTGTTTTTTTCTCTTTTTTTTTCATTAGATCTCTATGATGAGATTGTGCCTTATCTTTTCTCCAAGGTTTTAGACAGAAAGGATATAGAATCTTTATCTGAATACCATTTATTAACCAATCTTGGGGAAATTCTGTTTCTGATAATTGAACACCATTATAGGTGCATTTAACATGGATTTCTCTATTCCATTCCTTAAAATCCTCGTCCCACTCGGTAATTTGGAATAATAACATAAGGAAAAGGTTTTTGGCTATTATTAATGAAGGCAATAGAATGTATTTTCTAAGAAAAGATTGGGTTATTAACATCAAACTTCTTATTACTTGAGTAAATATAAAAGCATCCCAAGCTTCTGATATTTCTATCTGTTCGTTTTTATATCTTTTTTCCTCTTTCTTATTTTCTTCTTTTTTATCGTTATTTTCAAAATAGGAAATTTTTAATTCTGATTCTTGTTCTCTGCCCATCCAATTCCTAAGAATTATATTCTTCATTTCGTTGATATCAAAAGACGAAAAAAAAGACATTTTGTCTAGACGATCCAAAAAAAGTGGGGAATGTACATTTACTTGAAAGAGGTCCCAAATAACTGTTTTACGTCTTTGAGCGCGCATGGATCCTTTGATTAGATTGCGACGAA